AAATGTTGTGATATATGGGAAGAATCTATTCTTATTTCGATTTGTTACTTTTTTTTCCTGAATTGAGTTGAATGCATTTCCATACACATAAAAGACCCCCTTTTTTATATACAAATTTGTAGAGAAAAAAAGTTTCCATTTTTTATTTTTTGTTGTTCCGTATCCATCTGCTTTAACTCGAAATGGATGTTCTGAAGAAATTTTCGTTAAGTTTTGCCAGAAAAAAGGGGGTTGTAGAGTTTTTTTTATCCCCAAGTGAGAATGAAAAAGCATTCATTCTTCAGTTCATTTCAAAAAACTTCAATTGGTACACGTAAGAAATAGGCCAATTCCGCAGCTTTTTGTTCAATTTCTCGTGGAGTCAAATTCTCATCAGTACGCGTCAAGGGGATGGCCCCCTGGCCTCTGATTTCCATATAAAGGACACGACGAGTATAAATACCCTCTTTAAGTTCTATTCGGATCGACTGAATCTCTTTTATAAGGAATCGGAGGAAGATGCGACGATTTTTTCCAGGAAATCCCCAACGAAAAATACACACTATTCCTTCTTTTCTATCGAATAAATCATAACCACTACCTACATTCCACGAAATTGTGCACCACAAATAGGAGCTAATAAAGAGGCCTGCGACCCCATAGAAAGACATCACGATCCCTTGTGGAAAAAAGATTATTTGCTGAGAGGGAAATAAAGATATCAAATTCCTACCAAGATAGCTGGAAGTTCCAACCAATAAGAATCCTAATGAACCTAAAAAAAGGATAAAGGCCCAGCAGAAATTACTTGTTTTTCGAGACCCCGTTATAAGTTCTATCCATATACGTTCTGATCGCCAAGTCATACTAGATCTAGTTACATTTAATTTGAATTGAGAAAATAACCCAAAATTGAATTTGACCTTACTTACTCTTTTGGTTTTCGAAGTAACTCTCATCAACTAGCCCTATTCTGATGTGAATCTTTAGGGGTAATTCATACAATTAGTTAGATCGAAAATAATAACATCCCCATCATATGACCCTACATATCTACATACATTGACTTTCTACTTCAAACATCCAACGATCCTGATTCCCGATCTATTTATTTGTTGAACTAGAATTCATTTAACCCTATATTATATCATGTTTTCGCATGCATAAGAGCTTTTTCCTTTATGTTCGGAATAAATCTACTTTCTACTAAATAGATATCTGTGTTATGATTCAAGACTTAGACTTGAAAAATGAGATTTGGCCCCACCGGGTCTAAACAATTCTAAACAATCTTGTTTTTTTGAACATGAAGAAATAAAGAAGCCATTGCAATTGCCGGAAATACTAAGCCCACTAAAGGAACAAAAATAGATGGAAAGTTGATAGTTGTCATAGAATGGTTACCTCGATTTACTATTTGTACCTTTTTGTTATATTTTTTTTATATTGTATTGTTATAAAAATATCTTAATGAGAATTAGAATTCTATATAATTATACTAATTATATCTAAGTGAGGATAGTATATAATAAGTGCAAGGAATGTAAAACGAAATAATGAACTTATTCAGCTTTCTACATAATATATATATATATGTATGATAATCGACTTTTTTTTCTTCATCTTTTTTCGATCTTTTCTTCTTTTGTTTTGCTCTTTCTTTTCTTTTATTTTAATTCACTAAATAAAGAGCATATCGGATAAAAGTGCAAACCTATAGATATAGAAGTTTCTTACAAATTCCCAAAAGATTCTAACTAATCTGATCCAAGAGATATTCTTAGTAAAAATGGGGATTCCCGGTAAAGATAGAAAGATAAAGATGCAAAAGCAAAAGGCTCTATTTTTTGAATTCTTAATTTTTGAATTTCAATTATATATACAATACATATGTAAGAAGATAAGATGAAATTCGTTTTATTTGCCTAATTTCATTTCACAGAAGGAAGAAGTCCCTTTTTTGTCTTGTTGGTAGAGGTTTCCTGATTAGTAATCAGGAATTTTAGTCAGGAATTTAAGTAAAAAATAAGTCAAAAAAAAAAATAAATATCCTCAACTTTTAATTCTTTACTACAATTAGTATGTCACCAACGAAAACCACATTCCAGTCTTCTGATTTTTACTTTGATTAGGATAAACTAACTACTTTTTTTTGCCAAAAAGAATTGATAATTGACCTTAATTTAATGCTCGACTTGATTCAAAGGAAAGAAAGCGTGCAGCTGAAATAACTCACTTAGAACGCCTTTTAAAAGATTACGTGGTACGATTGAATCGAATAAACCCTTATGGAATAAGTATTCGGCTGCTTGTGAACCTTCAGGTACTGCCTTATTCAATGTTTGTTCAATTACTCTTTTACCCGCAAATGCTATGTAGGCATTAGGTTCGGCAATAATGATATCTCCCAACATACCAAAACTAGCTGTCACCCCACCAGTAGTAGGAGATGTAAGAATTGATACAAAAAAGAACTTTTTATTTGATTGATAATCATATAAAGCAGACGATATTTTAGCCA